TGCTTAATATATGTACCTTAGCAATTCGACATAGATCCAATCTATTTTATCGAAACATGTGATCAATAGATTTGCTTTGTCCACCGAACCCAATTTTTAGAAAAAAAAACACACACATATTTGTTAATTTCCTGGCTTAGTGTGAGATAGAAATACGCCTGTCTCGTCTTAATAATGAGTGAATCAATGAATGAAAGTGGAAGAAATGAAGTTTAACTCCCTTTTTTATGTTTATGTCAGACCAATCAATTCCCGAAAGGATCTTATACTTTGTATTATTAATATAATAATAGAATCTAGTTTCTTTTTATAATATCGATTTATATAATATAATAAATTTCTATATTATAATAATATAATAGATTGAATTTATCTAATTCATTTCTATATAGAATAGAGTGGCGATTAAAATGAATGATTTATGAGTCTAAATCATGAATCAAAAATGGAAAATCCTAAAAGATGGAAAAAGCTTTCGGGTCTAGTCATATCATTCCATTATATTGACAATTTCAAAAAACTGTTCATACTATGAGCATAGTATGATGGCGGTCAGGCAACTATGCCCCCATCGTCTAGCGGTTCAGGACATCTCTCTTTCAAGGAGGCAGCGGGGATTCGACTTCCCCTGGGGGTAGGGTACTACGAAAGGAAGTTGATCATGGATTATCAATAAACCTAGAATGGATTCTTCCTGGGTCGATGCCCGAGCGGTTAATGGGGACGGACTGTAAATTCGTTGGCAATATGTCTACGCTGGTTCAAATCCAGCTCGGCCCAATAATTCGCTGATCCGCCATAACATAAAATGCCCATTTTTTTGTATTTTGTTTTCCAGAAAAGCCAAACAAAAAAAAAATTAGGGAAGAATAAAAAAAGTCCAATTTTCTGATATATCCATCCCTACCGCTATTTGTTTTTTATTTGTTCTATTTATTTGTTCCCATAAATTCTGACCTTGATAACGATCTAGATTCATATCCGGATCATTAAGTATAAAGTTTAATGAAAAGAAAGAGTAAAGTAGAAAGTAAAGAAAAAAGACTCTTTTTTTTTCATTTTGAAATTGATTATCGATCGATTTGGCAATAACGAAAGGATTACTAGTAACTAGTAATCCGCGTTGCTCTCACTAAAGCGCATACCCGTATAGATATCAATATATCACTCGCGCCTTTGTTTGTTACAACACGGCGATTCGAATCTAAAATGAAAATAGAAAATAGCTTGAATGAAATCATAAGAATATCTATGCTGTACACTTTTCTTTATTTCCCTGGGATTGTAGTTCAATTGGTCAGAGCACCGCCCTGTCAAGGCGGAAGCTGCGGGTTCGAGCCCCGTCAGTCCCGACGGATACAATAAAAAAAAACATCAATTGATCCCTACATTTTCTGTGAAAGGGGATACAAATGACAGAATTTCATTCCCTCATTCCCAAGGATATCCTTTTTTTTTTTTCTTTCTATTTTTTTGTTGGGGTTTATTTGTAAACTATTTGTAAACGGTGAAAGTGGAAAAGCAGTCAGATGATACATCATCAGATGATTGTACAAGGAAGGCGGTAGATTATCGAAAAGAAAGAGTGGAAAAGAATATATATAAATAAAGGAATTCTTTTGATTGGGCCAGGAATCAAATTTTGTATTCGGTGTGGATAAAAGATCTTCCTATGTTATACTATTCAATTCTCGACGGTGAATCGATTTGATAGCTTAGATATTGTTATTCATGATATTGATCCGATTCGATGTCATTGAAATGTAAGTCATCGCATTGAATTTACAAGCGACAAATTTCTCATCTCTATGGGATTAAATCCCGAGTTATTGCGAAGTCAAAAAAACAATGAAATTATGGAAGTAAATATTCTCGCATTTATTGCTACAGCGCTGTTCATTCTAGTTCCTACCGCTTTTTTACTTATAATATACGTAAAAACTGTCAGTCAAAGTGATTAATTTGAATGAAACTTGACTTTTTATCAAGGATTTAAGAAAAAAAGGATTCCAATTACACGTCTTAAATAAAATGAATGGACTAGAATCAGCAGTATCCTATAAAACTCGATAGTATGGTAGAAAAAAAAATATGAATCTTTCTACCATACTATCTATATCTATTATTGTAATGTATAAAGATACAAGCTAAATATAGATGAATCTACAATATGTATCTTCATACATGTCGATATCAATTAAATATATGTAATGTATATAGTATCTTAATTTTAGTTCTTCGCTTTATTTGTGTTGATTTCAATCAATCTGAAATAATTGAAAGGCAAGTCTTACGATTTTCTAATTCTTTTTCTTTCATTTCATGGATTTGATTCTTTTGATGGATACCGAGATTCATATTGAAAATAATCAGAAATGAAGGAAAAATGGAATGGAATAGGCATATATTAATTAAAAAAAAAAAAATCAAGTAATCTTTTTTTTTTTAACATTCCAAAGAAGTAATTCATTGAGGAGTTGACAGATGATCCAAAGAGTTCTATGGTAACTTTTCTTCGTATTTCGTTTCTAAAAAAGGGGTATACTCTACCGATTTTTAATTTCACTTCTTTTCTTTGATCCATGATATGAAATGAGTCAATAAAGCATGGCATAAATGAAATTCCTAAAATAATAAATAAAACAGGGGGTAAGTGCGCAATATGTGACTACACTAAGGCAAGATCTTATTAAATAAAAGAACTACTTTTTTTTCTCTTTGAACAGTAAAGCGGGAAGGAAATAAAAACAAACAAATACAGAAAAAAAAAAGGGGGGGGGTCCTTGTCCCTCATTGTCCATATATAACTTTGGTAAGAGCTGGTTCATCAAAATAGAAAATTTAGGAAGAATTCTTTTTCTTTTTTATAAATTGCCTATCATCCGTAGCCCTTTTACTTTCGAAATATGAACATGGGAATTATTGAAATGTTTGTTTGATTTTGATTGAAAGGGTATTATTCATCTATATTATTCATAAAATACATTACTCCACTAAAATCCAAGAATTTCGAAATGAAGACTAAAAAAATAGTTAAAAAAAAGGCTTTGCAAAACGATCTAGAAAACAATTGATACGGTTTGATTCCTCAACCCAATTAGGAGTACCCCTAGAGTCCACTTCTTCCCCATACTACGAGTGAAAGGGAAAATGTAAAGACTACCATTAAAGCAGCCCAAGCAAGACTTACTATATCCATGTGTATTATGTCCCCTATCTCTATGAATATGAAACAAATATGAAGGAATTTTTCCATTATTGTTCACTAATAATAGTGGAATTACCGGCGCAGAGTCAAAAAGAAAAGGGAATTCTGACACACCACCGTTGATGAAACACTTCAATAAATCCGCTTATAACAAGTTCTTATATGATTTCTAGTAAAATCGAGAACCATTAAGCACAAGCAAAATACGCAGTAACACTTTTTGAAGTAGCAAAAGAATGTTACTCACATGTAGCAATAATAAGACTTATTCTTTCTTTTGGTGTCCCTCATTAAGTAAAAGCCAATTATCCATCCAATCTAATATTGATTGGATGCCTGAACACTCAGAGACTTTCATCAGTCTGTATACAAAGTATCTTCCAACCCTTCTACAACCATTCATTAGTTAATTAGACACTCCCGTTATCCAATCTAATTCAAGACTCCGCTAGTAGCCCGGGGAGGGGCTACCATATCAAGATTTACTGATTCCCTTCCACTACTCTAGTTTTTCCTTGAATCCTAGACGTAAGGATTTACAATACTTTAGAAAACAAAACCCCCGGAAGTTTATAATCAAGAAAGTATCAAGAGTCTTTTTCTTACACTTGTTTTTGCTGGAGAAAATTTGTCGAGTTATATCAGCAAAACAGAATATAGGATTTCAAGTTTTTTGTTGATCAGGCGACACCCGGATTTGAACTGGGGAATAAGGGATTTGCAGTCCCCCGCCTTACCGCTCGGCCATGTCGCCAAAAGGCTACAAACAAAAAAATGAGAGTATCCCCTTTTTATTTTTAGATTGGATCCATACCTTCAATTGGTTATAGTATCTCAAGACACACAATATCTAAAAACAAAAACTTTCCCTTTCTTTTTTCTTTTCTATTGAAAAAGAAAATGTGGATTCTCAGTTACAAAAGTCAAAATGCAGGACAAATAAATTGGAACCATTAACTATTAACTATTGACTGCAAATTTATGGACGATTCTTCTTCACTTGTCTTTCTCTAATGGTATAAGAAAATCACAATAGATACATAACTAATCAGTATTGACTTTTTTTTTTCAATAAAAAAACTTTCTTAATTTCAATTATAAATTATATTAGAATATAATAATATAACAGCAATTATGAGTCTATGTAAACCCCAGAACATAAGTTGTTACTGTTACACAGCTATAATTATCTAATGAGGTATTTTATCTATCTAGATATGATGTCCATAGGGAATCAGCAAGAAATTATTGTGTTTCCATTTTTCATTGAATAGATTTAAATAAAAGAAAAAATAGAATTTTTGATAGAGCACGCCATGTGTTGTCTCCACTAGAGAGCTATAATGGAATAAAAAGAAAAGAGGAAAGACATATATAAATAGAAATGCTATATCTGCATCTGTTTAATAAATCCAAGCCCTCTTTTCGTACGCACTTCAATCATATTCTAAATATTCTACTAAAAAATAAAAAACTAAAAAGTGGGTAAAAACATCTCTCTTCTCTGCGAATCATTTTTTGAACAATGTAATCTATGAAAAAATTAAGTGCTAGAAAAATCAACTCTCTCCCTATATCTATTTTATGATTTTTTTGTCTTTATCTCAACGAACAGATCAAATCAGGAATTCATTTCATTTTTGCATTTTTCTGGTATTCAATCGGATTGGAATATGTAATATCATAATAATGGTAGAAATTGAATTCTTTTTGTTTTTGATTTTCTCTACAAAACTACATAAGGCTAAATGGCATTTATCAATTCTTTTCTGTATCTGTTTGTTATAAATAT